ACCTAACATAATGCAGAAAAGGATCCTTGAAGAACCACCGGATAACCCGAAAATTTTTAGTAAAAAATTTTAAAAAATGTTCTAACTTTAGGTAGAAATAAACTCGTGCAAGAAAGGCTCCGTAAGATGTTGATCGTAAATGAGAGGATTGGTTGCGTAGAAAAACGAAGATGGATTCGCATTCACACACGTAGGAATTGTATAGGAACAATAAGAATCTTCGATTCTTCTTTTTTGAATAATCGGAAACAGATCTCTTTAGAGTAATAACACTATTACAATACTCATAAAGAAAGAATCGTAATAAATGCAAACAAGAAGTATCTTTTACCCAGTAACGAATAGTTTGAACCAAGATTTCCAGATGGACAGGGTGAGGTATCAATATATCTAACACATAATTTAAACGTACAAATTTGTCCTCTAAAAAAGGACATATTGAATGAATTGATCTTAAATTTTTAGATTTTTGGAGTTCTTTTCCGTCTAGGGAAGATATTAATCGCATAGAAAATGGAATTTCCACAATAGTTGCAAATCCCTCGGAGATCTGTTGATAATACAAATTTTTATTGGGCACAAGAAATTCATTTTTGTTAGAATCATTAACAGAAAGAATCAAAGAATTCTGTTGATACATTTGAATAACTAAACGTTTTACAACTAGTAAACTGTATTTTGTGTCATAACTTTTTTTTTGATTTGACAACAAAACGGACCTGTTTAAACCTAAATCCTGATCGTGTACAAGTGCATAAATATATTCCTGAAAGATAAGTGGGTATAAAAAATCGTCTTGCCAAGATCTATCTAGTTCTAAATATCCTTGGAATTTATCCATTTAAAATGCGACCGTAAACAAAAAGAAAAGTAGCGGGTTTCTTGGGTTATAAAATGATACATAGTGCGATACAGTCAAAACAAGGTATTCTAGTACAAAAGAATAGATCCCTCGGAAACAGGTAAACTCATCAACGGACTCTCTATCTTTTTTCCATCTAATTGGTTTCGTTCCTATATAGTTATAAGATAACAAGATGATTAGAAATCCTTTATTTTTTCAACTCAATCGCTCTTTTGATTTTGGAAAAAAGTATCCTTATCAATATACTGTTTCTTCTACACATTCATCTCCATTTTCTTTTCTAATGGAAAATGGCTATTTATAGTTAGGATTCACTAAAAAATCGGTAATCCACTCCTGGAAAAACCGCCCCGCATCAGGCACTAATCTATTTTTAACGTTTAATTAGGGCGGGTAATTGTTCCAATTAAGAACATAAGCTCGTTTCTTTTTCTTTCCCTACAATTAGAGCCATAAGGCTCGATCCGTGTATTCAATCGACCCAATTTTGCATTTTTTTCGTTTCGTTCTAAGAATTCAACCAAAGTTTTTGTACCGATCTAATAAGAACGAAATTTTTGCATAATTCTCCATTGATACGACATGCTTTTTTTTCCATTCATTCCTTTCAGGATCAGTCGTGGTCTTACAAACTCTACCGATGGTGTGGACGAATTCCTTGCTTCATCCAAATGTGTAAAAGAACCTAGCCGCACTTAAAAGCCGAGTACTCTACCGTTGAGTTAGCAACCCAAAGAGCGTAGCATATAGTATATAGATACAATCGAGATCAAAATAAAGAAATTAGACAAGACAACCAAAAATTTGAATTAGCAAAAAATAAAAAAAAGATCAACTGACAATATAAGAAATTTTCAAATAAAAAACGAGACCACTTCTTAGATATTTTCATCTACTACAATTCTATATTTTTTCTATTTTCTTTCTCTATATTTTAAGAGATTCTTTTTTTCAATTATCTATCCAGTTCTTTATAATAAATTTGGTTTTGTATCACAACAAATTCAACGAATCTTTGAATAAAGTAAAAAACAAAACCTGTTTTTTTTATTTTTTGGATGTAGGACAAAAAAAGAGATAAAAAAATGGATCCATTTACACTTGAATTATATTTGTTCACTACATTCTTGTCAATATGTATGTTAAGTTAACAAAAAAAAAATAACAAAAATAAATAAAGAACTTGTGTTGGATTGGCACTATCTAAATAAGGTACATGATTAGAAAGAATGTAGATCGAAATAAAATAAAAGTAGAAAAAATATCAATAATGAAAAGAAGGTATGAATAATAATGAAATGGTTATATCAAATTATATACATACGAATCGCTCAAGTCCCTTTCTTGTTGTATTTAATTAAGTGAATTTTGTTTCATTAGAGCGAAGTTCTTTAAAAACCTCTGCTTTCTTTAAAATATTATAAACAGTTCCAGTAGGTTGAGCGCCCCTTTCAAGAAAATATAGAATAGCGGGAACATTTAAATAAGTTTGATTCTTTATCGGATCATAAAAACCAACTTTCCGAAGATCTCTTCCCTCTCTTCGGGACCGAACATCAATTGCAACAATTCGATAGACGGCTCATTGGGATAGATTATATGAACAATACCCCCCCTAGAAACGTATAAGAGGTTTTCTCCTCGTACGGCTCAAGAAAAATGATTTTTTCTTTTTTTTTTTTAAGTTATGAATATATAAATTTCATAATGGCAAATAGATCCATAAAACCATCAAAAAATTAGACTCAGAATTAAGCCCCCTTTTGCTCTTATTCTTCTTTCCGGAAAAAGCCATTTGCACCCATAACTCAAGTTGAATAACTCTCAAATAACTCAAAAGAAAAATTGAATTTATATTTATATTTATTGAGTGGTCTCTAACCCCCCCTTGTCTGGCTTATTTAACCTCTATTGGAATTCTTCTCCAGTTGTTGATACAATTGAGAATGAAAAGGGCCTTTCCTTGTTTCGGAATCTCTTTGCTTTAAATCATTAGGTTTATACATTACTTCGTTGATCTTTAATCCTTTCAAAATGGCAGCAACATACCCCTTTTGTGATTGTTTATCAAAAAAAAAGAATCATACAAACACTTGCAGTTGATTCTTTCACAATATACTTTGTTATCGAAAAGGGTTTCTCAATTCCAACCAATTTTCCTTTTGGATTGGAAACTTGGCGGGGTCGGATCCTTTCAATTTATCTGTCAAAAATATACTTACGAAGTTGGTCTAATTTATTGATTCACACTAACCCTAGATTCTTGCTCTTAAGAAATGAATCAATACTTTCTACTCGAGCTCCATCATGTACTAGATTTAAATTAACTACAACACAAAAAAGTGTGGGTACTAGTCTAACAGAACAGGGGATGTCGAGCCAAGAGCACTTTTTTTTATAAAAAATGGTGGATATAAAAATCCACACCAGATCATGTCCTTCAAGTCGCGCGTTGCTTTCTACCACATCGTTTCAAACGAAGTTTTACCATAACATTCCTCAAATTTTGAACCAGTATGCAATTGATTCAATTATGGAATCATGAATAGTCATTGGTTTAGGCCAGTACGTACATAGAATATCGATACTTTATTCTATCTTAAATAGAAATAATATTCTATTATTGACATTAAAGAATATACGGATATTCACTCTTTTATTAAATTAATAAATAATAAAAAAATTCTATCTAAGTTTATTTTAATTTAATGGATTTTCTATATCTATTTTATATTGATTATAGTACTATTATGGGATTCGAAAGATAAATTCGAAATTAGAGTAGAAAGTTATATATAAATATAAGATAAACTAAGTAAACGAATAAGTGTAAAAAAAAATTCCAATAATGATGTTGAATTAGGAATCTTTTTTAGATTCACAATAAAAGTAAAAAATAAAGCTTTTTCTACAACCCAGTATTAATGAGTTAAATAAACCCGATAGGTATATCGAAATGATAACTTGTAAAAACAAATCTGATTTTTTTCACAAAAACAAAAATCGTAAACCCTTCTTACTGAGATCAAAGGTTATATAGATAAGATAAGAATCTTTCCTCATTTTATACGTTACATATTTCTTTTTGGGTTCACTAAATTTTCCAGTAAGGTGAATAGAATATCTGAATGAATCATATTTACTTTCAAACATTACATGGATTTCTACTTATTATAAAATAAATCAAAAAATACGAAATATCAAAACAGTAAGTTCCATATGTAATTTGAAACTGAATTTTTTGATAAGTCGATTCGAAATGAAATTCGGTTAAATATTTAAATTGACACCTTTTCTTGTTTATTAACCCCCCCCGCCTAATTATACATAGGTATCGCATAACCCCCCCCAAAAAAAAGCACCTCTTTTTTATTTACAAAATCATAAACTGTCTAGGTACAAAACGAAACAAAACAGACCTAAATTCAATATTTTTTCTTCCTTGTTATTTTACCTCAACATGGTTAGCATAGGAGCTTTAATCCTATTGATTGAATGAAAACGAATAAGTACTAAAATAGACTCTTGTTTCGAATACATATACACAATACGACAAATTTAGAATTTAACCGCCTCTAGAGAATATAGAATTGCTTTCGCATTTTGATTAGGAATACATCTTTGAGAATTCTATTAATATTAACATAACTATTATTTATTCTATTTAATATTTATAATTTTTATTTCTATATAAATAGACACACGGCATAAGTAATTAAATTCCTTCCATATGGAGAGTTATATGCTTGTCTAAGCCACTTTTTAAAAATTGAAATTAAAAGAATCAATCTATTATCCTATCTTGTCTTTATTAGAACACAATTGGATTCCTTTAGATCTATGTGTGTTAATTCCGTTTGTGAAACGGATAGAATTCAGAAACGAATCTTTACATTTTTAAAAACGAAAGAAGAAGAAAATTATCTATATCCTCTATATAAGACTACACTTTTTATTACAAAAAGTCCCTTGGTCAAAAAAATTTTTGGATAGAATCCCGATGCTCTGGGACGGAAGGATTCGAACCTCCGAATAGCGGGACCAAAACCCGATGCCTTACCACTTGGCCACGCCCCACTTATATTTTTACTCTACACTAATATTGGTATTGATTGTTCGTCAATTCCAGCCAAAATCTCTCTAGAATCCAGCCGATTGTTATACTGAATTTCTTGATCATTACATATAATTTAATTAAGATAATGTATGAAAGTATGATTTCTTCTATTCTCTTTTTATTTGAGAATGGAATAGTTTTTGATTGAGTAAGTTAAAAAAAAAAAGAAACGAAAGGATTTTTGATTTAATTTGCTTTCTTCATTTTTCGCTTATCTTATATCAATAACTAAATCAAAATGCAATAATCTTCAATAAAAAAGATGTCTGCTATGCTTAATATCTTTAGTTTGATCTGTATTTGTCTTAATTCTACCCTTTCTTCGAGTAGTTTTTTATTCGCCAAATTGCCCGAGGCCTATGCATTTTTGAGTCCAATCGTCGATTTTATGCCAGTCATACCTCTACTCTTTTTTCTACTCGCCTTTGTTTGGCAAGCTGCTGTAAGTTTTCGATGAGATTTCAAATCTCGTCCTATTATTCGAGAAAATTTTGAAATATGGCTATACTAATAAATGAAAAGATCAAATGCGTTTTATAGTATGAATTCTCAATTCAAATTTCAAATATAAAAAGTCTTGGATAGCCTCAAAAATGGGAATCACTTCCTTTATCATTCTAAAAAAAATTTCCGCGAAAGGCCCTGTGAGGTCTTACACAAAAATTGTGGGTAGGAAAGCGATTATTTCTTTTTGATAAAAGGGAGGCTCCTAACACTTAACAAATGCATTCGTTTTTTCTTTTTTTTTTATTTCCAGAAACTACTTTAACTCTCGGTGTCAAAATAAAATATATGGGGGAATCTATTCTCTTTTTTACACAAAAAGATCTTGGAGATTGTGTAATGCTTACTCTCAAACTCTTCGTTTACACAGTAGTGATATTCTTTGTTTCTCTCTTCATTTTTGGATTTCTATCTAATGACCCAGGACGTAATCCTGGACGTGAAGAATAAAAGAGAAGTTTCCTTACTTTTTTTTAGTGTCTTATTTTTTTTTATAAAAAATTAAAAAGAATTCAAGAAATTCGAAAGAGAAAAATAGTAAATCAGCAACAAAAACGGAAAGAGAGGGATTCGAACCCTCGGTACGAATGACTCGTACAGCGGATTAGCAATCCGACGCTTTCGTCCACTCAGCCATCTCTCCCTATTGAAAAAAGTAATTACAAAAAAGAATTACTAATTACTATAGTTAGATTACACATAACGTGCCATTAAAAAAAAACTTTTTCTAGGTTTTCCATATACAAAAAATAGAAAATTGAAATTCTTTCATATTCTAGACTCTTCTAAATTCTATCGAATAATTAAACTGAAATATAAGTCAAATTTTTGAAGTTATTTAGATTCTTAATTTAATTTATAATTAATTTATAAATAGAAATTTATATAATAAGTCTGATCTGATATAGAATAAGTCTGATATATCTATATATATAAATAATATATTATTTATACAAAGATATAGATAGAACATTTAGAATTTCTATCTATATAAAATACATATAGAAATCACTAGAATAAATAGATTAAATGTTAAGTTAAATAAAAAAATATAAATAGATACAAAATATACTACAAGGTTTATCCGAAATTCCAACTCAACTAAGGATTCAATAAAAAAAGTTCAATCAATATAAATAAAACCAGAAAGACTTCTCGCGAAAGGCCTTTTATTCCCACGGCCTGGCCTGGTCACTACCTCGCCGGGCCTTTTTTTAATTCAACAAATCATAGCATAGATAGAAAAATTTTTAGTTCCTTTTTTTTTACTATATTTTTTTTAGCTCCATTAATACTTTTAGAGAAATAGTAAAAAAAATGCTTGTTAAAGCAAGAACAAAAAAAGGCATGTTTCTAGTCTTTCGATATAGAATCGAAATGCCCTTTTGATTATCTTTTATTTTTTTTAAGAAAACTATAGATTCTTGCACAATTCGTCTATTATGGCTTTAGCTATTTTGTTGAAACGTATCCGTCAAAACTCTTTTCCCAAAAATAGAACTTCGTGCTTAGGTATTGAAATCTCGTTTCTGAATCTCCTCCGAAAATGGTTCGATACTCTGATTTTTCATGATGATTTTATCATCCTTTCTTTTCTTTTCTTGATTACGTTAAATTTCGTTATTCGACAAAAGTTCCATTTCGAGACAATAATCGCATTGTAGCGGGTATAGTTTAGTGGTAAAAGTGTGATTCGTTCTTTAAGAGTTAAGGGATCCTTCGATTTGATTCCTAATCCGATAAAAAAACTCTATTTCATCAAAGGAATTAATCCTTTACCTCTCAACGGCAAGTTTGAGGATAATTTTCAATTCTCGTAATTTGTATCTTAAAGGTCAATTATCAAATTATTAATAAGAATTGAAATTTTGGATTATGAAATTACGAAACATAATTGTTTTGGGTTGGATCAATACTGCCAATTGAATAAGTATGAGTAAAGAATCCATGGATGAAGATAGAAATATAAATTTTAATCGTAACTAAATCTTCAATTTTTGATTTGTAGAAAGGA